TTCGAACCCCTTTTACTTGCAGGAGTCCATCTTGGATCTGTCAATTATGTTATGGCCGGAGTCCTACTCATGGTGACCTGGTCGAGTTGGGAGAAGCCGTAGGTATTATTGCGGGTCAATCAATTGGGGAACCGGGGACTCAACTAACATTAAGAACTTTTCATACCGGCGGAGTATTCACAGGTGGTACTGCCGAACATGTACGAGCTCCCTCTAATGGAAAAATAAAATTTGATGAGGATTTGGTTCATCCCACACGTACCCGTCATGGGCATCCTGCTTTTCTATGTTTTATAGACTTGTATGTAACTATTGAAAGTCGAGATATTCTACATAATGTGAATATTCCAACAAAAAGTTTGATTTTAGTTCAAAATGATCAATATGTAGAATCAGAACAAGTGATTGCCGAGATTCGTGCCGGAACGTCCACTTTTCATTTTAAAGAGAGGGTTCAAAAACATATTTATTCTGAGTCAGAAGGAGAAATGCACTGGAGTACTGATGGCTATCATGCGCCCGAATATCCATATAGTAATGTTCATCTATTACCAAAAACAAGTCATTTATGGATATTAGCAGGAGGTCTATGCAGATCCAATATAGTGTCTTTTTCACTCCACAAGGATCAAGATCAAATGAATGCTAATTCTTTTTCTCTCGAAGAAAGATATATCTTTGATCTTTCATTGACTAATGATCAAGTAAGACATAAATTGTTGGATACTTTTGGTAAAAAAGATAGGGAAATTCTTGACTATTCAAAACCTTATCGAATCATATCCAAGGGTTATTGGAATCTCATAGAGCCTTCTACTTCTATTCGTAAAGAGAATTCCTTGGCGAAAAAGCGAAGAAATAGATTCGTGATTCCCTTACAATATGATCAAGAACAAGAAAAGAAACTAATACCCTGTTTTGGTATTTCGATTCAAATACCTATAAATGGTATTTTACGTAGAAATAGTATTCTTGCTTATTTTGATGATCCGCAATACAGAAGAAGCAGTTCGGGAATTACTAAATATGGGATTGTCGAAGTAGATTCAATCGTAAAAAAAGAGGATTTGATTGAGTATCGAGGAGCAAAAGAAATTAGTCCGAAATACCAAATGCAAATAAAAGTAGATCGATTTTTTTTCATTCCCGAAGAAGTGCATATCTTACCCGGATCTTCGCCCATAATGGTCCGGAACAATAGTATCGTTGGAGTAGATACACGACTTGCTTTAAATATAAATACAAGAAGTCGAGTAGGTGGATTAGTCCGAGTAGAGAGAAAAAAAAAAAGTATGGAACTGAAAATCTTTTCTGGAGATATTCATTTTTCTGGAGAGGTGGATAAAATATCTAGGCACAGTGGCGTTTTGATACCACCAGGAATGGAAAAAAAAAATTCTAAAGGATCAAAAAAATTGAAAAATTGGATCTATGTTCAACGGATTACACCTATCAAAAAAAAGTATTTTGTTTTGGTTCGGCCTGTAGTCACATATGAAATAGCTGATGGGATAAATTTAGCAACACTTTTCTCTCAGGATCTCTTGCAGGAAAAGGATAATATACAACTTCGAATTGTCAATTATATACTTTATGGAAATGGCAAGTCAATTCGAGGAATTTCTCACACAAGTATTCAATTAGTTCGGGCTTGTTTAGTATTGACTTGGGACCAAGAAAAAAAGAGTTCTATAGAAGAAGAGGTTCATGCTTCTTTTGTTGAAATAAGGGCAAATGATCTGCTTCGTGATTTTATCCGAATTGAGTTAGTAAAATCCACTATTTCGTATACCGAAAAAAGGTATGATACGGCAGGTTCAGGATTGATTTCCAATAATGAATTAGATTATACCCATATAAATCCTTTTGATTCCAAGGCGAAGATTCAATTATTTCCCCAACATCAGGGAACTCTTGGTACGTTGTTGAATCGAAATAAGGAATGCCAATCTTTCATAATTTTGTCATCATCCAATTGTTCTCGAATTGGCCCCTTCAATACTTCAAGATATAATAATGCGACAAAAGAATCGGATCCCATGACTCCAATTAGGGATTTGTTGGGTCCTTTAGGTACTATTGTGCCTAAAATAGTCAATTTTTGTTCATCTTACTATTTAAGAACTTATAATCAAGTCTTTTTAAAGAAATATTTTTTACTTGAAAAATTTCAACAGACTTTCCAAGTGCTTCAAGTACTTCCATTTCAATACTGTTTCCTAGATGAAAATAGTAGGATTTATAATCCCGATCCATGCAGTAACATCATTTGGAATTCATTCCATTTGAATTGGTGTTTTCTCCATCACGATTCTTGTGAAGAGGCATGGACAATAATTAGCCTTGGACAATTCCTTTGTGAAAATGTATGTCTATTGAAATACGGATCACGCATAAAAAAATCTGGTCAAATTTTCATTGTTAATGTTGACTCTTTAGTTATAAGATCAGCTAAGCCCTATTTGGTCACTCCAGGAGCAACTGTCCATGGCCATTATGGGGAAACCTTTTATGAAGGAGATACATTAATTACATTTATATATGAAAAATCGAGATCTGGTGACATAACGCAAGGTCTTCCAAAAGTGGAACAAATCTTAGAAGTTCGTTCAATTGATTCAATATCGATGAACCTCGAAAGAAGAGTTGAAGGTTGGGACGAACGTATCCGAAGGATTCTTGGAGTCCCCTGGGGATTCTTGATTGGAGCTGAACTCACCATAGCCCAAAGTCGTATCTCTTTGGTTAATAAGATCCAAAAGGTTTATCGATCCCAGGGGGTACAGATCCATAATAGACATATAGAGATTATTGTACGTCAAGTAACATCAAGAGTTTTGGTTTCAGAAGATGGAATGTCTAATGTTTTTTTACCTGGGGAATTTATTGGATTGTTGCGAGCAGAGCGAGCAGGGCGTGTTTTGGACGAAGCGATCTGTTATCGGGCAATCTTATTGGGAATAACGAAGTCATCTCTGAATACTCAAAGTTTCATATCCGAAGCGAGTTTTCAAGAAACTGCTCGAGTTTTAGCAAAAGCTGCTCTACGAGGTCGTATTGATTGGTTGAAAGGTCTGAAAGAGAACGTTGTTCTGGGGGGGATTATACCGGTTGGTACCGGATTCAAAAAATTAGTACATCGTTCAAAGCAAGACAAAAACATTCATTTTAAAATCAAAAGGAAGAATCTATTCGAGTTGGAAATGAGAGATATTTTGTTACACCATAGAGATTTATTTTTTTCTTGTGCCCCAAACACTTTCCATGAAACATCAGACCAATCATTTACGTAATGTAATTTACTAATTTCTAACAAGAGGTTCATTCTTTTTACTTTAACTCTCTGGTCCGATTATGGATTTCGTAATCAATGAAATAAAAAAGAAAGAATGAAATGGTTTGGGTCGTAGATCAATGGTCAATCCTGGTAGAAGGTTCCGTCGGAACAATTATTTATTTCACAGGGTACTAAATCTCTTTGAAAAAAAAAAGAAAAATAGAAAGTGTGGGAAAATGGGAAGACGATATTGGAACATCAATTTGGAAGAAATGATGGAAGCAGGAGTTCATTTTGGTCATGGTACTAATAAATGGAATCCTAGAATGGCTCCTTACATCTCTGCAAAGCGTAAAGGTATTCATATTATAAATCTTACTATAACTGCTCGTTTTTTATCAGAAGCCTGCAATTTAGTTTTTGATGCAGCAAGTAGGGGAAAAAAATTCTTAATCGTTGGCACCAAAAAGAAAGCAGCGGATTTAGTAGCATCAGCAGCAATAAGGGCTCGATGTCATTATGTTAATAAAAAATGGCTTGGTGGTATGTTAACGAATTGGTCTACTACAGAAACAAGACTTCAGAAGTTCAGGGACTTAAGAGCAGAACAAAAGATGGGGAAACTCAATCGTCTCCCCAAAGGAGATGCAGCAATGTTGAAGAGAAAGTTATCTACCTTGCAAACATATCTGGGTGGGATCAAATATATGACGGGATTGCCCGATATTGTAATTATCGTTGATCAGCAAGAAGAATATACGGTTCTTCGAGAATGTGTCATTTTGGGTATTCCGACGATTTGTTTAATCGATACAAATTGTGACCCAGATCTTGCAGATATTTCTATTCCGGCCAACGATGATGCTATAGCTTCGATTCGATTGATTCTTACTAAATTAGTATCTGCAATTTGTGAGGGCCGTTCTAGTTATATAAAAAATGGTTGATTATCTTATCATTAATCTTATCATTAAGAAGAAGAAAGAAGAAGATTAGTTTGTTTTTGGTAAACTCTCTTTTATTTTTACTATTTTGGTTTGCATCTTTTGGAGTTTGAACTATGTTTTGAACATTGAATAATATTTCAAATAGAAAATGATTGGTATTTTTTTTATGTGATTTCTCGGTATCCGAAATATACGATTCATAACTTATAAATTCATGAATGAACATAGATGAATTGAGAAAGAGATGGTTGAATCAAAATAATTACTTTTTTGAAGTTCAATTTCTGTTAGAGGACAATATGAATGTTATACCATGTTCCATTAAAACACTAAAAGGGTTATACGATATATCAGGTTTAGAAGTAGGTCAACATTTATATTGGCAAATAGGAGGTTTACAAATTCATGCCCAAGTACTTATCACTTCTTGGATTGTAATTGCTATCTTATTAGGTTCAGTCATCCTAGCTGTTCGGAATCCACAAACCATTCCGACCGACGGTCAGAATTTTTTCGAATATGTCCTTGAATTTATTCAAGACTTGAGCAAAACTCAGATTGGAGAGGAGTATGGTCCTTGGGTTCCTTTTATAGGAACGATGTTCCTATTTATTTTTGTTTCTAACTGGTCAGGTGCTCTTTTACCTTGGAAAATAATAAAGTTACCTCATGGGGAGTTAGCTGCGCCCACGAATGATATAAATACTACTGTTGCTTTAGCTTTACCCACGTCAGTGGCATATTTCTATGCGGGTCTTAGCAAAAAAGGATTGGGATATTTTGGGAAATACATTCAACCAACTCCAATACTTTTACCAATTAATATTCTAGAAGATTTCACAAAACCTTTATCTCTTAGTTTTCGACTTTTCGGGAATATATTGGCTGATGAATTAGTGGTTGTTGTTCTTGTTTCTTTAGTGCCTTCAGTAGTTCCTATACCTGTCATGTTTCTTGGATTATTTACAAGTGGTATTCAAGCTCTTATTTTTGCAACTTTGGCTGCGGCTTATATAGGTGAATCCATGGAGGGTCATCATTGACTAACTTTATAGTCTTTTTTGAAGCTTATTCCAATTCAAGCAATGCGGGCGGGGTTTCAATATAATCCACTGGGTTGGATAAGAAAATGCAAATAGCTACATGTATGTATATATGAAGAAAGATAAATGATATTGCAGAATTTGGAAGAGAAAGAAGGGTTGGGGATCCTACTACATATATGTAATGCCTATGAGTATCAATCTTTGTGTATGTTTCGAAGAATGGTTCCAGAATACGATTTAATAGAATAAAAAGTGTAGGTGATTTACGTTATGGAAGAATAAAAGTATATGTTATTTACTAATTAAATAGTAATTATCCCTATCTCTTTTTTTTCTAGCCCATTGCATTTAGATGGATTCCCATATCAGCCCTTTTTCTATTTTGTCTGTGATTGTGAATTGAATGAAAGAGAAAGAATAGAATATTTTATAAACAAGGAAACGCAATGACTAAAACCGTATACATATCTATTTAAATAAGGTATTAAAGTAAAAATGGTAGATCGAAGTAGTTCTGACAATTCAGTAATATTATGAATTCCATTTGGAGTTTTTAGCTACTTCGACCCGATATATTTTAGTGAGAAAGATCAAAAAATAAAAAATAAGTGTAGTAAAGTAAAAAAGTAAATAGTAAAAGTAGAAGTAGAAAAAGAAGTAGATTAAGTAATAATTTATTGGTTGGTTGGTTGTATCATTAACCATTTCTTTTTTTGGTGCGAGGAACTTACCATGAATCCACTTATTTCTGCTGCTTCCGTTATTGCTGCTGGATTGGCTGTAGGGCTTGCTTCTATCGGACCTGGGGTTGGTCAAGGTACTGCTGCGGGCCAAGCTGTAGAAGGTATTGCGAGACAACCAGAAGCAGAGGGTAAAATACGAGGTACTTTATTGCTTAGTCTGGCTTTTATGGAAGCTTTAACAATTTATGGACTGGTCGTGGCATTAGCTCTTTTATTTGCAAATCCTTTTGTTTAATGTTTCATTTCATCGTAGAATAAAAATGTAACCATAACTAATAAATTTGAGAATTCTCAAATTCCATTAATAAATAATAAGCGGAGTTATACAAAAAGAACTCTGTTCTTTGTTAGTCCTATCTATAAGGGGAGAGCATATGAAAAATATAACCGATTCTTTTGTTTCCGTGGGGCACTGGTCATCCGCTGGGAGTTTCGAGTTTAATACCGATATTTTAGCAACAAATCCAATAAATCTAAGCGTAGTGCTGGGTGTATTGATTTTTTTTGGAAAGGGAGTGTGTGCGAGTTGTTTATTTCAAGAATAGGTTGGATTTCACCGGCTGCACTTTCTTTCTTTTTCTGTATTCTTTTTTATAGCAGAACTAGGAACAAAGCGTGCACAATCTCGACGAATTACTTCTGAATTGGATTTCATTCAGAAATCATATGTAAGAACCATAGCATTTCGTGACTAATTGGTAAATGAACTTTGATTCTCTTCTCTATCAACCAATAATGTTGAGGTCTTTTACATGGTTAAAGATAAATTGTTTGAAGTCCAGGCACAGCATAGCATGGTACTCTTTCTACCGCTACGTGAGTACCAAAAAGGTTGAAAAATGATAAAAAGAAAAAAGGAATAATTGGGAATTTATTCAATGTAGAACACTCATATGAATAAAATTATTTGAACCATTAACTGGAAAGATGGGTATCTTCCCCCCTTTTTTATCCACTGCCGAATCGACGACCTATGTATTGTATTTGTATAAAAAAGAGAATTTTTTGGATGAAAAAAATCGAAATCTCATTCTAATAATAATGAGAATGAAGTTCAGAATTATATTCAATTCTATTTCTAGTCTAATAGAATTCTTTTTTCTTTAAAATCTTTTTTTTTTATTTTTGTAAATAAGTTGTAAAGAAAGAACAAATAAAGAAACAACTTTGCTGACAATTTTTTCTTTTTTGTCTGGTCTGAAGAGTCCTCCTAAGATTCTGATGTTTCTGATGTTATCGATATCTTTGAATACGAACAGAAAATAGAGGATAGGCTCATTCCATTCAAAGATATGGGAATGCCCATCAATCAAAGAAAAGAGAAAAGAAACAATTGAGCGTGAGAGCCAAATGAATCGAAAGATTCATGTTTGGTTCGGGAAGAGATATGATAGTTGTGAAATGAATGCAAAGATAATCTACTTTCATTAAATGATTTATTAGATAAGCGAAAACAGAGGATCTTGAGTACTATTCGAAATTCAGAA